ATGTTTGAAGAAATTCCAAAAAATTGCAGATATGCGTATGCTCGTGTCTCTTCAAAATCCCAAGAAGACAATTCATCTTTGGAAGCGCAGAAAGATGAATTTCTTAGACTTGGCGTCCCAGTAAAAAACATTCGAGTAGAAGTAGGCTCTGCCGCTAATAAAATTCAAGATCGACCTGTTTTTTATAATTTGATTGATGATGAATTGAAAGAAAAGGATCTATTACTAGTTACTAAAATTGATCGTTGTAGTAGAAATACACTCGAATTCTTAAAGTTACAAGAACGACTTCATAAAAAAGGAGTTACATTTCTGTCATTAGATTTGCCGTATTCCAACGATATAGCTGTGAATCAGTTAATTTCGACTAATTTAGCTGCCATCGCTACTTTTGAGAATGAACGTCGGAAAGATCGACAGCGGCAAGGAATTCAAGCTGCTAAGAAAAATGGTAAGTATCTTGGACGAAGAACGGTGATTGACAAAAAATTAATTTCTCAAGTTCAAGATTTGAAAGAAAATAAGAATCTTTCCATTACTGAAATAGCAAAAGTCACTGGACGAGGTCGTACAACAATTTACAAGGTTCTGAAAGAGGAATTAGATTACATACCATATAATCGATTAGTAAAAAAAGTAAATCAGGAGGCCGTCAATGAAGGAAAATAAATTAACTTTTCAATCCGAAATTTTTCAAATCCATTACTTAACTCTCAATCTGCAATTTAATGATTTGAAACGAATTAAAAAAATAGCTGATTATTTTTCTAACACTTTTGATTGTAATAGTGTTTTTATAGATTGTAAAAATTCCACACAAAATTGTACCCTGGTCAAGAAAGAAAGAAGTTTGTCTAAGGCTGAGTTTCGAGTGAACTCTCAAAAGTATTGGTATGGGACTTCTCTAAGCTTTTCTGGAAATCAGTCTACCTATTTTTATAAAACGATTAAAGAGAAAGGACTTGATTGGGAGATTTTGAACTTTGATAATACAAGTTTAAGTCGAATTGATTTGTATTATGATCGTAAGTTTAAAAAAGGTGATGAAATTGAAAATTTCGATTCATTTCTAGAAGAATGCCGTAGTCAAATTGAAAAAACAGACAAGCGTAAAATAGTAATCGTCGATAAAGGTGTTTTACGAGTTGGGAGACGGGGAAGTGGTAATTATTTTCGTGTTTATCGGCGACCTAATGGAAAAGATATTCGGTTTGAGCTTGAACTGACAAAATCAGTTGTAAAAAATTTTGAATTCTATCTATTTTCAAATCAGTTTGAAAAATTAGAAGAGTTTTTATGTATACATTTTTATAAACAAGCTCTGACTACCTTTATGATGGATAGCTGCTATACAGATTGGTTAAGAGAGAGTTTTAGAAAAATCAGATCTACTCAAAGCTACGAGAATTGTCTTATAGCAACTTATTTAAGTACTATACCTTTAGAAACACTGGAGAAACAAAAGTTTCTATATCAACTCCTTCAACTCTTAAGTTACATTCGAACTCTAGAAAGTTCTGTCAATTGGATTTCCAATGAAAATTATCGAATGATTTCTTTTCGAGTAAGCGAATTTTTAGAGTTTTTAGGAAAAAAGAAAACAAATTATTATCAAATTAGAAAAGTAGTAGATTTTTTAAAATCTTTACAAAGATTACCACCAGTTCTGGAAGATTTTTCGACTGAGAGTTTTCGAAGTATTTTGATTTTTCCTTATCTCGAAGTGAGGAAGGAAAAATCCTGGAAGGTCGGATTAGCAATTGCTGAGAAAGTTTATTTTTACAGATACCCTTTTTATTTCCCACAAAACTTTTTAACTTACGATGACATTTATGATTTAAGAGCAAAATTTTTCTTTCTTTTATCATTTTCGACGACTGAGCTGAGTAAAGAATTTCAAATTCAAGAAGTCTTTGACCAAGTTGGTATCTCTCGTCAAAAAATGACAAGGTTAAGAAAGTCGATTGTTATCATTTTCGAAGATGCTCGAGATTTGAAATTAATTGAACCACGATTTACTTTACTTATGAAAACAAATAAAACGAAAGAAGTTGACAAATTGACATCCAACTTACTTGTGAAAGCAAAATCGATTCATTATACTGAAATTCCTTAGTTGATATTAAGTTGGTAAAATCCGTCAGAATTACGACGTACTTACAAAAAGGGTTACATTTTGGCCTTCGTTACTTACAAAAAGGGTTACATTTTGGCCTTCGTTACTTACAAAAAGGGTTACATTTTGGCCTTTTTTGAGATAAATCTAGATCATTGACTGTTGAATAAGCTATATATATAGGGGTTTAACTAACTTAAATTCAACTTTCTAAAAAAATGAAGGTTTACACTTTAAGAGAGTATTTCCTTTTTTTAGATTGATTAAAGAAATTATTTATAATTTTAAGTATTACTTATTAAAAAAATATCTTATTATGGCAGCACTCTTGTACATTTCGTATAGTAAAGGATTAAGTAAAGAGGCTAAATTGATTATAGATAAATCAGTTTTTGAGAACCGAGAAGGAGTTTCGTTATTCGTAAGAAACTTGCCTTCGAATTCAAAACGTAAAGCAAAAAGGCTAGGATTGTGTATAGTGTTTATGTTTTTGATTAGTCAACCATTAATTCCATGTGCAACTGCTGTAGTGATGTCATTAACACCAGCTATTCATAGGTTATCACCTATCGAACAAGATAAGATTCTAATTAATGAAAAGTATTATCCTCAAATTGCTCACATTATTGAAGAAAAAGTGGATAAAATTAAATTAACGAATGAACAAATTAAACAATTCAATATTCTTACTCTCCAACTTAATAGTGGTTCAATAACAATGGAAGAAGCACTTTTAGAATTAAGGGGTGGGCAGGGCTTAACCGATGTAGCTGCGGTTCTTGCATTCGTTATTTTTGTAAATTGGTATGATGCATTCTTTGGTGTAAAAGCTTTTCAATCAAATCCTTTACCACATCAAGATCCGTTTGGTTGGTTGAGTGGTAAATATGATTCTAGAAATGTTGGACCTTATGGTTCTAAGCCTACGACATATTTAGAGATGGAGAAACCTGCTTCAATGCCGCAGCAAGAGTATTCTGGTATGACAAAATCGGAAAGACGACAGTTACCTGATCCAAGAGGTCGGGACAGGTCTATTAATGTCGATGGCTATCCGCGACTTGGTGTGAGGTTTAATCAAGTTGAATATAAAACGCCAAAGCATGGTATAGACCATGACTTACCTGTAAGCAATAATGGTAAAACGCCAAAAACAGAAGCAAATGCTCTAGCTTTACGCGATTCTCTAGTTGATATGCCGAATAGAGAAAATATTGTCTGGTATACTGATGGCCAATATCAAGGAGGAACAGGCCGTGGTTGTGATTCCGTAAATTTATTTGATCCGGCTACAAACCTTATTGCTGTTTATGAAAAACAGCCAGATGGAAGTAATTTATTTTTAACTACCTGTACGTTAACTCCATTAGAAGTAAAACATTTAAAATCCAATAATGGTAATTTTTTAACTGAGAAAATGATAAATGTACAAAGTGCAGTAAGCACAAATATTCAAGATTTGAAAAATATTAACAATGATTTATAAAAAAGAAAGACATAAACAATTGGTAGTACGTTCACAAAATTTAAAGAACCAAAGAAAGACTCTTTTTCGAGAAAATCCACAAGAGTATTCAGAATTGTTGGACTATAATATCGCTGTAGAAGAACAAGTTTTTTGGACCCATCGAGGAGAATTTTTTCTAATAATGAAGAATTTTCTCGATAATATTCTTGATTTTGATGATTTCGAAACTACTTTTACGCTATTATATCAGAAAACACGTGAAGAGTTTGATATGTTTGTAATAGATTTGAAGCAAATCGAAAAATTTCAGCCTAGTAGACGATCATATCGGTTTGCAATTGTTATAAACTCAATTTATCGTCAATTTGAAGAAGTAGAAGACGAATATTGCACTGAGCAAGAGGTAAAAGATTATGTAAAAGAGGCTTATTTAAAATTTCAAAAATTAGAAGAGTGATATATTTTAACATCACTCTTCTAAATTATTTTATCTTTCCTCTTTCTCAATAATACTACTACTCAAGCTATTTAAGCTCCTTCACGGGTCTATAATTGCCCTCTGAGAGCACGTTTAAATCTTACAACCCCTCAACGAAATATTTCATTAATACCTACCCTCATAAGTGTCGATTTAGGGTTTACCCTAAACGGCCTCGCAATTATTGTTCATCAATATTTATTTTTATTTGACTTTACGGATAAAGTATGATAAGGTCTATTTAAAACACATTTTAATTACTTCATTATTGAGGAGGAAAG